TAAATGAAGTAGTTAATGGTGGGGTTACCGTTATCCTTTTTGTGACGAATCTTGTATATGTTCCTAAGAAAAGGAATTTGTCCATTTTTCGGGGTCTCAAGGGGGCGTGGAAACACATAAGAACTCTTGAATGTAAATGGAAAAGAGATGGAACTCCAGTTCCTTCAGAAATGGTAAGATCTTTGGCGCAAGAAGAAGGGGTTGATCCGTATCATCTTGACGAGGATCCACATCGGTAGTTGTTGGCTGTTATGCGTCTTGTGCTGATCTGGTAACTGTTATGAATGTGGAGGAGTGGGGGAACCAAAGGGCACTTTCCTATACCACAAAGAATAGAATTTAGATCTTCAAAAAGCATGTTTGAAGGACCCACGGGGCGGTAACTAGAAGGGAGGAGATCCCGTTCTCCTTTTTTTTTATAGAAAGTAGCTCTTTTGTTTGTTCTCCTATTGTGACTTACTGTATTGTTGTAACATTAGTGGATGAACCGCGGAATGTCTACTAAGAGAATAACTCCTATGAAGAAGGTCAACCCTTTGGTGGGTGAGGTTAGCTTCTTTATTGCTCTGTTCACTGTAGTCTTCTTGTTAGCATTAGCATGCGTTCCTAGTTACCTAATTAGAATACCTAAAATCGTAGTTCCCAGAACGGGTCAACTCTTCAGAGTCATGCTGATAGCAGGGTTCAACTCCCGGGGAAGACACCATATAAAGAAGATCTGTTACCACTACTTGACTGAGAAACTTACCCGAAGGTTGGACTGCTCTCAGGCGAATGATTGCTGCTGTTCTTCTTCTCTTGTTAGTGCTATCTGCACTAAACTCCCGGGGACGGAGAGCATTCCCACACGAACGAGTTTTCCAACTATTGTTCTTTCGTTTCTCCGAAGCTTGGAAACAGGGGTTAGGTAAGCTCTTCCTAACGCAAGGTAGTCCAGCTAACTTTATTAAGAAGAAAACTCACAGTAAAGGCGAGGGAATAGACCCTCCTATTATTATTATGTATGTGCACCCGGGCACACCTCCTCTTAACAACAAAAGAAAACCAACTGCCCCGAACAGCTGGTTAAAGCAGGCTCTACTAGGGTGAGTTAGCTTCCATGGCACCAAACTCTTCTCGTCATGTTGATCCGCGAATGCTGGTAGAAAGGGATCCGATCAACTGACTCCAGACTTGCCATATCGACACCCTTGGTCCTGGCAGCATGAACTAAGTAAGAGTAGGGTTTTTTTTGAACAATTATACTGTACACAGGCCCAATTCCCTGAAGAATTCACATGATGTGAGCCTCAGCTTCCGGTATCATAGCATGGGGTTTTCACTCCTCCCGATGCCGAGCTAAGAGTCTGAGGCGGCACCTCAGAAAAAGAGTAGCCGCTTTCCCGCTAGAATTCTTTTTTCATTCCAACGAATCAATAAAACCATCTCGGTCAATCTGAACAAAAGACACGACCCCTAGTTTCAGCAACCAGTCTTTCTACACCAAGGTTTCAGGTCTTTCTTGATTGGCTTACGACAAAGCCTTACCTGACCCCAGCCGCTACTTCACCCTCTTTTCAGGGAGATCGTGATGAGGCAAAAGGGGGCCTTATTAAAGTCCTCTGGGTCATCCACTAAGTGAGTGAAAGAGGTCTCATTGGGAGAATTGGGAAGAGAGAAGGCCAGCCTCCCACTATGTGAAAGAAGAGCTTTTTCTCTCATATTCACTTCTATAGAATAGGTAGTTCGCTTAGCCGCAGCTGAAACCATAGATCTTGCCCGGGATGCTCCCAAGGTAGGACTCCTAAATTGGAAAAAGAATGGAGGGACTGATTCTTGGTCCTCTGCTATGAATGATTTCATGTCTTCAAAGTGCAGGACTTGAGGACATCAGATATATGGGACACTTCGTCACATGGTCTAAGAAAGATGATGAGGCCTCTTGTATTTCCAGAAAAGTGGATAGAGCTCTTGCTAATTGTAAGTGCTTTGGCTCTCTGCCTTTATCTGAATCTGAAGTTGAATTCACCCCCAAGGGCCTCTCTGATCATAGTGCCTGTGTGGTTAGAACAGGGGTGCATATCCTTCCTTTTTCAACTTCATGACTGAACTCCCACTCCCCGAGTTCCACCCTATTGTGAGTAAGGTGTGGCAAACTGATGTCAAAGGCGATCCCATGTAGAAAGTCTGTGCAAAACTTAGATTGGTGAAATACGACCTCTCTGAGATATATGGTTTATGCCGGAAAGGTACGAAGTTGGACTAATTTGGAAACATTGGGCAATTTACTTTATACTTCTATTGCTGCTCAGAAGAAATAGAGGGATCAGAGACAGTCACTGTTGGAAACTGGGGAGTTGGCTGATAAAGATGGACAGTAACGATCGCGTAATATAAATTCTTCGGCCTCGTCATCGAAAGCGGCTTCCAATTGCTCGGAAATTCTAAGCTATATGGGGGACTTGGATGGTGAGCAAAAACAATTGATCAAGAAGTTGGTCAACTTTCGCATGAAAGAAGGTAAAAAAACAAGAGTTCGTGCTATTGTTTATCAAACTTTTCATCGCCCCGCTCGAACTGAACGCGATGTAATCAAACTTATGGTTGACGCCCTAGAGAATATAAAGCCCATATGCGAAGTGGAAAGAGTAGGAAGAGCAGGTACTATTTATGATGTCCCTGGGATTGTAGCCAGGGATCGTCAACAAACCTTAGCTATTCGTTGGACCCTTGAAGCAGCTTTCAAACGACGTATAATCTACAGGACAAGCTTAGAGCAATGTTCATTTGATGAGATACTGGATGCTTACCGAAAGAGGGGAATTGCACGTAAGAAAAGGGGGAATCTTCATAGACTGGCTTCCACCAATCGAAGTATCGCGCATTTCAGATGGTGGTAAAGTGAGACCACAAAAAGAGCTCTTCCGAATGATAAATAAAAAAAGTGCTTAGTTTCGTTGGAAAAACCAACGCAAATCTCATATTTACTTTATAAAGCCGGATATATAAAAGGTTGGAGAGAGTGACTTTATGAAATTCTCTTATGTTATGTAAGTAGCTATGTAGTTAGTTAGTCTTTTTTTTCTAGTAAGCCTCTTCCCTGTGTATTAGCCCCCCTTTTTTCAAAAAAGAAGCCCCAGCTCCCTAAGAGGGACCCTTCTCTGATAAGGAAGGAAACAAAAGAATCTCAATTTTACGACAAATCCGGTCCGATGGCTGTTCTCCACTAACCACAAAGATATAGGGACTCTATATTTCATTTCATCTTTGGTGCCATTGCTGGAGTGATGGGCACATGCTTCTCAGTACTGATTCGTATGGAATTAGCACGACCCGGCGATCAAATTCTTGGTGGGAATCATCAACTTTATAATGTTTTAATAACGGCTCACGCTTTTTTAATGATCTTTTTTATGGTTATGCCGGCGATGATAGGTGGATCTGGTAATTGGTCTGTTCCGATTCTGATAGGTGCGCCTGACATGGCATTTCCACGATTAAATAATATTTAATTCTGGTTGTTGCCACCAAGTCTCGTGCTCCTATTAAGCCCAGCCTTAGTAGAAGTGGGTAGCGGCACTGGGTGGACGGTCTATCCGCCCTTAAGTGGTATTACCAGCCATTCTGGAGGAGCAGTTGATTCAGCAATTTATAGTCCTCATCTATCTGGTGTTTCATCCATTTTAGGTTCTATCAATTTTATAACAACTATCTCCAACATGCGTGGACCTGGAATGACTATGCATAGATAACCCCTATTTGTGTGGTCCGTTCTAGTGACAGCATTCCCACCTTTATTATCACTTCCGGTACTGGCAGGGGCAATTACCATGTTATTAACCGAGAAATAGCGTAATAGAGAGAAAGATTGTATCAATATCAAGGCAAGTGGGAGGCGAGTAATTGAATCATCATCAGGTTAGGATCGATCTAAACCAGCCCATTATTTATATGATATGATTCAACATGCCAACTATTAAACAACTTATGTTCACAGGGGCTAGAAAGACTCGGTCATAGGAACTTAGACCACCTACGCGCTGGTAAACGAAAACCACCTCGACCGGATCAGAGTAAACAACAATGTCGAATCAGGCCGCCCCTTGTCTTGAAAGAATTCACACGCGGCCACCAGCTTTCCAAAAAGAAGGGGAGATCTGCTGCTTACTGCTCACGGAAACACTAGATTTATTCATTTTCTTCAGTACTCTTTGGGTAGAGAGTAACATCCTTAGCCTTGCACATAAAATGGGAAGTATTCTCTCTACCACAATGATACACATCACGATCATAGAGCTAAGGCCGACCCCATAATATGTGTGTAACATTCATGGGAACAACATCACACCAAATATAATCTTTATAATGACCAGAAAATAGAAACTAAACAGCATTGAGTTACCGGTATGGTAGTTTTGTTGATCCATGCGACATGATATGGTTGTGGATGTGGCTCGGTAGGAAGCTTCTATATCTCAACTGTAGAGGCTGAAACCACATTCATGCAACTCCCACCATCAATGACCAGCTTCCGTAATTCTTTGCCGCAGGTGACAAGTGTTTGAAAGATGGTTGTTCTCTTCCAATCTTACTTCTCAATCTTTGGGGCAGCGAGAGCCGAACCACCATAGCAAGGGAGGTATCTACGTCAGAATCCACCAAGTCGTCTGCATTGAACTCTGGATTCTCTTCATCTTCCTCATTTTCTGCTCCTTCTTGTTGAAGCTGTTCTTCTTGTTCCACTTGTAGGCTGGGCTTTGTTGGAGAGGTGTTGTCCTAGCAGTTCGGTTGCCATCAGTAAGCCTTTTTGCTGCTATCTCCCCAGCTTGGTAAGTTATTTTCTTGACGGTTGGCACCCGTAAGTACTCCTCCATATCTAAGGCCACTTGAAAAGCATGTTCCACACTAGAAAGGGGTTGCCGAAGCAACTCTTTCCTTATATCGAACCTCAGGCCAGATTTGAATCTAGCCAAAGTGTGGCGAGGATCTTCAACAATTTGACTCCGAGTCTTGAGTTCGTC